ATGTACGGGACTAAGTAATTTGCCGAAGCTGTGCGATATATAAAATATATCGGTAGGGGAGCGTTCTGTTGTAGATTGAAGTATTAGCGTAAGCGGATATGGACGAAGCAGAAGTGAGAATGTCGGCTTGAGTAACGAAAATATGGGTGAGAATCCCATACCCCGAAAGCCCAAGGTTTCCTCCGGAAGGTTCGTCCGCGGAGGGTTAGTCAGGACCTAAGGCGAGGCTGAAAAGCGTAGTCGATGGATAACGGGTCAACATTCCCGTACCATTATTTGTTGATATCGAGGGACGGAGAAGGCTAAGCTGGCCGGATAATGGTTTACCGGTTTAAGCGTTCAAGGTGATGAGAAGCGGAGAAAACGCTTTGAGCTGAGGCGCGAGTACGAGATGCTACGGCATCGAAGCAGCCCATGTCATACTTCCAAGAAAAGCTCGCACTGTCAAAAACAAATTAATGCCTGTACCATAACCGACACAGGTGGGTAGGTAGAGTATACTAAGGGGCGCGAGATAACTCTCTCTAAGGAACTCGGCAAAATAACTCCGTAACTTCGGGAGAAGGAGTGCCTTTTTAAGGCTGCAATAACCAGATCCAAGCAACTGTTTATCAAAAACACAGGTCTCCGCTAAGTCGTAAGACGATGTATGGGGGCTGACGCCTGCCCAGTGCCAGAAGGTTAAAGAAGTTGGTTAGCCCTGCGAAGCTGATGACTGAAGCCCTGGTGAACGGCGGCCGTAACTATAACGGTCCTAAGGTAGCGAAATTCCTTGTCGGGTAAGTTCCGACCCGCACGAAAGGCGTAATGATTTGGATTCTGTCTCGGAGAGGGACTCGGTGAAATAGACTTGTCTGTGAAGATGCGGACTACCTGCACCAGGACAGAAAGACCCTATGAAGCTTTACTGTAACTTGAAATTGAAACTGGACTTTATTTGCGCAGTATAGGTGGGAGGCGTTGAAAATATTCTTGCGGGAGTATCGGAGCCATCAGTGAGATACCACTCTTGTAATGTTAGGTTTCTAACTTTGTATCATTATCTGGTCAAAGAACAGTTTCAGGCGGGCAGTTTGACTGGGGCGGTCGCCTCCTAAATGGTAACGGAGGCGTACAAAGGTTTCCTCTGAACGGGTAGAAATCGTATCTAGAGTGTAAAGGCATAAGGAAGCTTGACTGTGAGACTTACAAGTCGAGCAGGGACGAAAGTCGGTCTTAGTGATCTGACGGTGCTGAGTGGAAAGGCCGTCACTCAACGGATAAAAGTTACTCTAGGGATAACAGGCTGATCTCCCCCAAGAGTTCACATCGACGGGGAGGTTTGGCACCTCGATGTCGGCTCATCGCATCCTGGGGCGGTAGTACGTCCCAAGGGTTGGGCTGTTCGCCCATGAAAGCGGTACGCGAGCTGGGTTCAGAACGTCGTGAGACAGTTCGGTCCATATCCGGTGTAGGCGTTAGAATATTGAGAGGAGCCTTCTTTAGTACGAGAGGACCGAGAAGGACATACCTCTGGTGTACCAGTTATCGTGCCAACGGTAAACGCTGGGTAGCTATGTATGGAGTGGATAACCGCTGAAAGCATCTAAGTGGGAAGCCCACCTCAAGATAAGTATTCTCATCACGTAAGTGAATAAGGTCACGGTAAGACTAACCGTTTGATAGGCATTAAGTGTAAATCTAGTAATAGATGAGCTGAGATGTACTAACAGACCGAAGACTTGAATTTTATTTTTCTAAACGTTGAAAAATCTAGTATTGAAACTCTCAGTTGAGAGTTTCAATATTTTTGCTTTGGTGTTTCTAGTGTACTAAGCGGAACCACACTGATCCATTTCGAACTCAGTTGTGAAACGTTATAAATCGACGACAATACTTGGGGGGGGACCCCCTGGGAAGATAGTTCAATGCCAAAGTTTTTATCCTAATATTTATATAGATTCGTTTTCAGTTGTTTCACGGATTAAAAATAATTATACATTTTTAAATCTAATTTAAATATATCCATTTTTTGTACAGTTCGTTGGTATAACCTAAGTAGACATCATAAAATACATTTAGCCGATTACTTAGATTTAGTAGGTTTTGTATTAGGATCTGTTGGTACCTAAATCGCTGTAACTTTTATTGAAAAAAATAAAAAATAATATCATAACCTAAACCCAGAACTCACCCCATAGAAATAATTAATAATATTAATTAATATAGTAAGATTTTTCTCTTCTCTTACTATATTAATTATTTTTTCTGATATAGATTGCTCTCTAATATCTAATTTTATACTTTTGCCATAACTTTTTCGTTATTCCAACGTTCTAAAATTAACGTATTAGAACCATCAGCATTTTGTTGATATTTAATAGGTTGAAAACCAATTTTTTGACTTTCACCAATAATAACTTCCCCAGCATATTGTTGTGAAATTTTATCAATAAAACTTTCAATTGGATATGGTTGCTCCCAAAAACTCATATCAACAATTAATTCATACTCTTGTCCATTCCAAGCAAACTCAATGTTATACCCATTTGATTGTGGAATAATTAAACTTTTATGATATGTAGTAATACCACTTTTTTCTTGTTCAGTATGTGATATGTCTAATCGATTTAAGGCTTTTTCTAAGTAAAACAAATTTTGAAAACGAGTCTTAATATGTGTAAAGTGTGACATAATTAATTTTATGAATGAAATTTTTTGTGAAAACCTATTGAGTATTTTAACTATTTTTGCTATACTTATTTATCATAAGATACTGCAGATAAATTAAACATAAAAAAAAATTAATATGGCCGTACCTAAAAAACGAACATCAAAAACTAAACGAAACAGTCGAAAAGCTAATTGGAAACGTAAAGGTTATCATGCAGCTCAGAAAGCTTTATCATTAGGAAAATCTGTGGTAAAGGGTAAGACAACAAGTTTTATACATGAAATTGAAATTGATACTACTGAAGAATAAATTACTATTTTAATTAAAATTTATTCTTCTTTTGACTGGCTTCTGTCTTTGAAAATTTTAACGGATGTGGCGGAATTGGTAGACGCGCTAGATTTAGGTCCTAGTAACTTTTGTTGTGAGAGTTCGAGTCTCTCCATCCGTAATCTACTTCTAAAAAACTTAAAAAAATGTGTTATGCTTCCTTTTACTCTTCAACAATTACGAATTTTAAAAGCAGTTGCAACTGAACAAAGTTTTACGAAAGCTGCTAAATTACTTTATTTATCTCAACCATCGCTAAGTAAACAAATTAAAATATTGGAAGAAAATTTAGATATGATCTTGATTAATCGAGAAAACCACAAAATTTCATTAACTGAAAATGGGCAAGTTTTTCTTCAATATGCGGAAAGAATATTAGCTTTGTGTGAAGAAAGTTGTCGAGCTTTAATTGACTTAAAAAATGGAGAACGTGGAAATCTAATCGTTGGAGCAAGTCAAACTATTGGTACTTATTTATTACCAAGAGTTTTAGCTTTATTTGCCCAAAGATACCCTCAAATCAATTTAAAAGTTCAAGTAAACTCAACACGCTTAATTGCTAAACATATTGTTAATCGAGAAATAGATATTGCCATTGTTGGTGGCGATATTCCTCCCGAGTTAAAAAAGAATTTACTTGTTGAAAATTTTGTAGAAGATGAATTTAGTCTAATTGTTCCTCGAGCTCATCCCTTTGCCGCCAAAAAGCTTATAACTAAAGATGATCTCTATCATTTAAAATTTATTACCTTAAACTCCAACTCCACAATACGAAAATTTATTGATAACATCCTTACGCAAAATCAAATTCAAACAAAACAATTGAAAATTATAATGCAACTGAATTCAATCGAGGGGATTAAAACAGCTGTTAGTTTAGGCCTCGGAGCTGCTTTTGTGTCATCCTCTGCAATTGAAAAAGAAATTAAATTAAACACGATTGAAATATTAAAAATTGAAAATATTAAAATTAATAGAACCTTATCTATTATAAGTAACCCAGATTGTTATCGATCAAAAGCTTTTAATTTTTTTTATCAAGAACTTTTAGAATTAAAAAATCCTTCGCAAAATTAAAAGATAATTCTAAAAAAGTTGACGGTTAAAAAAATAATTTAGTATTATAAACTTAAATAAAAATAAAGTAATATACATTATGAAATATGCAATCATTGAAATAAGTGGAAGACAGTTTTGGATTGAAGCTGGAAAATATTACGATTTTAATCGAATTCCTACAGAATTAGGCAAACAAGTTACATTAAATCGTGTTCTATTAGTCAATAATGAAGGAGATGTTTTAGTTGGAAAACCTTATGTAGAAAGTGTTAAAGTTACAGGAAAAATTTTAGAACATTTAAGAGGTAAAAAAACAATTGTTTATAAAATGAGACCAAAAAAGAAAACACGAAAAAAACAAGGACATCGACAAGAACTTACACGTGTTTTAATTGAAGATATTAATATTAATTAAATAAAATAAAATCTTAGGAGATATCAAATATGGCACATAAAAAAGGTGCAGGTAGTACGAAGAATGGACGTGATTCAAATGCTCAACGCTTAGGTGTTAAGAAATTTGGTGGTGAAACAGTAACCGCTGGAAATATTTTAATTCGTCAACGAGGCATGAAATTTAAACCAGGTACAAATGTTGGATGTGGAAAAGACTTTACATTATTCGCCTTAACAGATGGGGTTGTTAAATTTGATTATCAAGATAAAAACCAAAAACGTATAAATATTGTAGTTTCATAATCATTAACGCAATAAATTTAAAATGTTAAAAAATCCCTTTAAAAAAAGTTCACTTGTAAATAAATATCAAAATTTAATTAACAAAATTAACAGCTTAGAAAGCGAATTAACATTACTGAACGACAGTGACTTAAGGGCAAAAAGCGTAAAATTAAAAAAACAATATCAAGAAAATCAAGATCTAGATTCATTAATTGCAGAATCATTTGCTCTTACTCGTGAAGCAAGTAAAAGAACTTTAGGATTAAGACATTATGATGTGCAATTAATTGGTGGACTTGTTTTAAATGATCAAAAAATCGCGGAAATGAAAACAGGTGAAGGAAAAACACTTGTCGCAACGCTACCAGCGGTTTTAAATGCACTTACTACAAAAGGCGTTCATATTGTTACGGTAAATGATTATCTAGCAAATAGAGATCAAGTTTCAATGGGACAAATTTATCGCTTTTTAGGATTAAGTACTGGCTTAATTCAAGAAGGAATGACAACAATAGATCGAAGAAAAAATTATAACGCTGACATAACATACGTAACAAACTATGAAGTCACGTTTGATTTTCTTCGTGACAATATGGCATTAAATTTGAATGATCTTGTTTTACGACCATTTAATTATTGTATTGTAGATGAAGTTGATTCCATTTTGATCGATGAAGCACAAACCCCATTAATTATTTCAAATAATATTTCAACACCAGTTGATAAATATATTTTAGCAGCAGAAATTACTGATTATTTAGATTTAAATGTTCATTACAAAATTGATGAAAAAAATAAAAATGTAATTCTGACTGAAGAAGGCAGTAAGCAGATTGAGCAAATTCTTAGTATTGAAGATTTATATAATCCAAATGATCCATGGATTCCATATATAATTAATGCACTTAAAGCAAATGCTTTATATTTTAACAATGTTCATTATATTGTTCAAAAGAATAGAATCATTATTGTAGATGAATTCACTGGTCGAATTATGCCTGATCGTCGTTGGGGTGATGGTTTACACCAAGCGGTAGAAGCCAAAGAAAAATTACCGATTCGTCAAAAAACTGAAACTGTGGCTGCTATTACCTATCAGAATTTTTTCTTATTATATCCAAAATTAGCAGGAATGACAGGGACGGGGAAAACAGCTGAAATTGAGTTTGAAAAAATTTATAAGTTATCTGTCGAAGAAATTCCAACATCACGTCCGAATCAAAGACAAGATTTACCTGATTTAATTTTTAAAGATCAATTTTCAAAATGGAATGCCATTGCTCGAACGTGTAATGAAATTTCTTCTACTGGTCAACCAATATTAATTGGTACGACTACAGTAGAAAAGTCAGAAATGTTAGCTCAATTATTGAGTGAATATAACTTAAAATATCAACTTTTAAATGCCAAACCCGAAAATGTAAGACGAGAATCAGAAATCGTTGCACAAGCTGGAGAAAAAGGAAATATAACGATTGCTACTAATATGGCAGGGAGAGGTACAGATATAATTTTAGGTGGAAATATAAATTTTATAATCCAAAAAAAATTATACGATATACTTACACTTAGCAAAAATTATCAGCTATCTACAAAAAAAACTATTTTGGAAGCAACCTTCTTGCCGCAGTTAAAAGGTAGTTCACAAAAGTTTCTAAGTGTCTTATTTTCATTGCTTACTGATGTAAACTTTTTAAAATTTTCTGATTTAGATATTTTACGGTTATTAAGAGAAAATGATAGAATTTCAATTCCAGTAACTTCATATCAGTGTTCAATTCAATTTTTAATTAATGAATTAGTATTTTCAAGTAAAAAACATCAACAGCAAGAAAATCAAATTGTTAAAAATTTAGGTGGATTGTATATTGTTGGAACAGAAAGAAATGATTCACGTCGTGTAGATAATCAATTACGGGGTAGATGTGGACGGCAAGGTGATCCAGGAACTTCAAGATTTTTTTTAAGTTTAGATGATAATTTATTACGATTATTTGGAGGACCAAAATTGCAAAACTTTATGCAAACTCAACTTCCAGATGATTCACCCTTAGAATCAGAATTTTTAACAAAAAGTTTGGACTCTGCTCAAGAACGTGTTGAAGAAAGAGCCTATCAACAACGAAAGAACTTATTTGATTATGATGATGTGTTAAACAAACAACGAAATATTGTTTATTATGAACGTCGTCAAATTTTAGAAAGTCTATCTGTTCAAAAAAATATATTTGCTTATGGTGAACAAATTATTACTGAACTTCTTTTAGAATTAAAAGAAAATAAAGCTTACAAAAAAGAAGTTTTATTTTTATTAGAAAATTTATTTGGAAGAACCTTAATACTAAATCACCTTCAACAGACAGATAAAATAATTAATAATTTTGATTTATATGAATTAAAACTATATTTGTTTGAAGAATTTTGGCTAACTTATCAATCAAAAATAACTGAGCTTTCTATTTATGGTGCTGGAATTATTGAAAATTTAGAACGAAGTATTATTTTATTAAATACAGATCGAATTTGGCGAGAACATCTGCAAAAAATGACATTACTTCGTGAAGCTGTTGGCTGGCGTGGGTATGGACAACGAAATCCCCTTTACGAGTATAAGCAAGATGCATTTTATATGTTTGAAACTCGTGAAGAATTATTAAGACACTTAGTTATTTATGATCTTTTACGATCATCAATCTTATAAAAAAATTAAAAATAAATTAAAATAAATTTTATGGCAAAACGAACACTTTCTAATAAAGGTCGATATTCAGTTTTAAAAGTTTCAGGTTTTCGGGCCCGTATGTCTACACCACAAGGTAGAAAAACTATAAGAAATCGAAGAAAAAAAGGTCGAAAAGTTTTAGCAATTCGTCGTTAAAGATTATTATTAGAGCTCTTTTTATTGCTCTAATAATAATAAATAATTTTTTAGTTAAAGTTAATATAATACTAATTTAAATAAACTGACTTTCTGAATAAGTATTTTATGAAATTTAATGATGAATTGGCTCTTTTTTTAAAAGCTCGTTATCCAATAATCTATATCAATACCGTAGAGGAAGATCGTGTTGAGTATGTTATTCGAAAAAATATTAAGACAAATTTAAACCGGAGTATTTATAGTTGGGATTTTGTTGATGGATATACAAATAATCCAAATAATGAAGGATTTGCAAAACGAAATCCTTTACAAGCTCTAGAGCTTGTTGAACGCTTAAACCCTGAAACTCCAGCTTTATTTTTACTTAAAGATTTTAATCGATTTTTAACGGATCTTTCAATCTCAAGAAAGCTAAGAAATATTAGCCGAATTTTAAAACTACAACCTAAAACTATAATTATTATTGGCTCTGATTTAATAATTCCAAAAGAATTACAAGATTTAATAACGGTTCTTCAATTTCAGCTTCCCCTTGAAGAAGAAATTAGTCAGGAATTAAATCGCTTAATTAGTTCTTTGAATATCAAAGTAGACTCACAATTATTTGAAAATTTAACTCGGGCTTGCCAAGGGTTATCTTTAGAACGAATTAGACGTGTTCTTTCAAAGATTATTGCAACTTATAAAACTATTGATAAAGATAGTATTGCGGTTTTGCTTAGTGAAAAAAAACAAATAATTAGTCAGACAGAAATCTTAGAATATTCATCTGTCAATGAACAAATTGCAAATTTAGGTGGTTTGGAGAATTTAAAAGATTGGTTAAAAAAACGAAAGACCGCATTTAGTCTGCAAGCATTAAATTATGGGTTACCAACACCACGAGGATTGCTATTAATTGGAATTCAAGGAACCGGCAAATCACTAACTGCAAAAGCAATTGCAAATGATTGGCAATTACCATTATTAAAATTAGATGTGGGTAAATTATTTGGTGGTATTGTTGGAGAATCTGAATCTCGTCTTCGTCAAATGATAAATGTTGCGGAAACAATTTCTCCTTGTATTTTATGGATTGATGAAATTGATAAAGCCTTCAGTAACACAGATAATAGAGGAGATAGTGGAACAAGTAATCGAGTATTGGCGACTTTCATTAGTTGGTTATCTGAAAAAACTAGACCCGTTTTTGTAATTGCTACAGCAAATAATATTGATCTTTTACCTTTAGAAATTATTCGAAAAGGACGCTTTGATGAAATTTTTTTCTTGGATTTACCTGAGCAAGCAGAACGAGAAGAAATTTTTAGAATTCATTTACAAACTTTTAGACCAAATAGTTGGGAATCTTTTGATTACCAAAAATTAGCTCAAGCATCAGACTCATTTTCGGGTGCAGAAATTCGACAAAGTATTATTGAAGGTATGTATCATGCGTTTTATGAAAAACGAGAGTTTACAACAGAAGATATTTGCATGGCTTTAAAAGAATTAATACCTTTAGCACACTTAGAAACTGATCAAATGATACGATTACAAAAGTGGGCTTCATCTGGTCGAATTCGCTCTGCTTCTTCAAAAGAAATTTATTTAACTTAAACACTTAATTTAATGAAACAAAAACTTTTTCGTACAATTGCAGATCTACGTTTTTCAATTTTTATTTTATTACTAATTAGTTTTTGTAGTATTCTAGGAACTGTTATTGAACAAGATCAATCAGTTGAGATTTATAAATTAAATTATCCATTAACAAACCCAATCTTAGGATTTTTAACATGGGATAGAATTTTACAACTCGGCTTAGACCATGTATATAGAACCTGGTGGTTTTTTTTATTAATATTTTTATTTGGATTTAGTTTAATTTCATGTACATTTCTTCAACAGTTTCCATCATTAAAAGTCGCTCGAAGATGTCAATTTTTTAGAACAACCGAACAGTTTTACCGTCTAAAAATCTCAACGATTTTAAAAAATGTTTCATCTCCTAAAATTTTAGTTCGAATTCAACAAGCTCAATATTCCATTTTTCAGCAAAAAAATATTATTTATTGTTATAAAGGATTAATTGGTCGAATTGCCCCGATTTTAGTTCATTTTAGTATGATTTTAGTTCTACTTGGGACAATTATTGGCTCATTATTTGGTTTTAAAGCCCAAGAAATTGTTCCTAAGACCGAGCAATTTCATATTCAAAATATTTTAACAAGTGGACAACTAACAACTATTCCTGAAACTTCAGTTCGAATTAATGATTTCTGGATTAACTATACAAAAAGTAAAACAATTTCACAATTTTATTCAGATTTATCTGTATTAAATTCAGACGGAAAGGAAATTGATAGAAAAACAATTTCTGTTAACTATCCCCTAGTCTATAAAGGTCTATATTA